ACCCTCTTCAAACTCTATTAATTCACCTGCCATTACTTCATCAAGACCATGAATACGCACAATGCCGTCGCCCACCTGAAGTACGGTACCAGTATTCACAATCTTTACTTCTCTATTATATTGTTCAATACGTTCGCGGATAATATTACTAATTTCGTCAGCTCGAAGGGTTGCCATTAGTATCTCTTTTTTATTTTTAGGAAGGAAGGGAAAAATAATACCTAAACTCTAAACTAGAGTAAAAAGGCTAATCAGTTATTCCTTCCACGGACCCGAGGATACCAATGTTAGCACTGATGGTACGAAAATGGAATTCGCTATTCAAACAACTATTCAAAGTTCCTAGAGCTCTTTGTAAGGCTTGTTCAAAAACTTGTTGTTGGACCTCATTAATTGCTCTTTGTTGTTCAAAAAAAAGAGTTTCATTTTTAAAATTTTCTAATCGTTCCAAACTATCGCAAGTAGCATTAATCAAATTTACTTTTTCTCGTTCTATCTCAGAGTATCCATTGGTTCGATACTCATCTGCTTCCACTTTCACTTTCCGTAATTGAGTCCGTGCTCTTTCGAGCTGTTCCAAGGTCCCTCTACGTAATTCTTCTGAATTTTGAATAGTACTCAAGATCCTCTGTTTTCGCTTATCTAATAAATCATTTAATGAAAGTAGATTATCTTTCTATTCATTTCACAACTCAAATATCTCTTCCCGAACCAAACATGAATCTTTCAATTCATTTGGCTCTCACGCTCAATTTTTTTCTTTTCTTTGATGGGCATTCCCATACCTTTGAATGGAATGAGCCTATCCTCTCTTTTCTGTTCGTATTTAAAAAGATCAAAACTGATCTATCTTAGGAGGACTCTTCAGACCAGACAAAAAATTTGAAATTGTCAGCAAAGTTGTTTCTTTATTTACAACTTATTCAAAAAATTCTATTGAGAAATAAGAAAGAATAGAATTCTGAACTTCATTACTTAATTCTCATTATTATGAGAATGAGATTTCCATTTTTTATCCAAAAATTTCTCTTTTTTATACAATACATAGGTTGTCAATTCGGCAGTGGATAAAAAAAAGGGGGAGAGATACCCATCTTTCCAGTAAATGGTTCAAAAGAATTTTATCCATACGAGTGTTCTACATCGGATAAATTCCAAATTCTTTGTTTTTTTCTCATTTTGAAACCATTTTGGTACTAATGTAGTGGTAGAAAGAGTACCATGCTATGCCGTGCCTGGACTTCAAAAATTTGATCTTTAACCATGTAAAAGACCTCAACATTCTTGGTTTATAGAGAATCAAAGTTCATTTACCAATTAGTCACGAAATGCTATGGTTCTTACATAGGATTTCTAAATGAAATCCCATCTGGAAGTAATTCGTCGAGATTGTGCACCCTTTTCCCTAGTTTCTGCTGTAAAAAAGAAGACATAAATCTAAAGAAAGTGCAGCCGGTGAAACCCAACCTATTCTTGAAATACACAACTCGCACACACTCCCTTTCCAAAAAAAATCAATACACTCAGCACTACACTTAGATTTATTGGATTTGTTGCTAAAATATCGGTATTAAACTCGAAACTTCCAACGGATGGCCAGTGCCCCACGAAAACAAAAGAATCGGTTATATTTTTCATATGCTCCCCCCTTATAGATAGGACTAAGAAAGAACAGAGTTCTTTTTTATGGGATTCTTTATACTTAAGAAATTGATGAAGTTAAAATTAGTTCTGAGGTCTCATGTGAATCGTTCAAAATCGCCTTTGTGGAAACACTTTCTAATAGAAAAAAAGAGAGGGGAAGAAAGCGTGTGGATCCTAAAATAAGTCCTTCCCGGAGTATTGTTTCGACAAAGAAATTGTTGAATTCTAATTCGAAGGAACAAAGGGCAAATCCAAATCAATAAAATAATAAAAGGAATAGATGCTTTTAATGTTACATTTTTCTTCTACGATAAAATTTAACATTAAACAAAAGGATTTGCAAATAAAAGAGCTAATGCCACGACTAGTCCATAAATTGTTAAAGCTTCCATAAAAGCCAGGCTAAGCAATAAAGTACCTCGTATTTTACCCTCTGCTTCTGGTTGTCTCGCAATACCTTCTACAGCTTGGCCCGCAGCAGTACCTTGGCCAACTCCAGGTCCAATAGAAGCAAGCCCTACAGCCAATCCAGCAGCAATAACGGAAGCGGCAGAAATCAGTGGATTCATGGTAAGTTCCTCGCAAAAAAAAAGGAATGGTTAATAATACAACCAACTAAGAAATTAGTACTGATCTTTATCTACTTCTACGCCTTTTCTTGTCTATTCTTTCATTCAATGCAAAATCACAGATAAAATAGAAAAAGTACTTATAGCGAAATCTATCTAAATGGAGTGGGCTAGAAAAAAAAAAAATAGGGATAATTCCTATCTAACTAGTAAATAACATATACCCTTTTTCTTCCATAACGTAAATCACCTGCAATTTTTCTTCTATTTCATCGTATTCTGGAACCATAAACCATATTCTACAATAGAATATATCTTGCTTCCTATATACATACATATATATGTAACTATTTGCATTTGATTCTTCAACCCCCCTTTTTTCAAAAGTGAGTCAATGATGACCCTCCATGGATTCACCTATATAAGCCGCAGCCAAAGTTGCAAAAATAAGAGCTTGAATACCACTTGTAAATAATCCAAGAAGCATGACAGGTATAGGAACTACTGAAGGCACTAAAGAAACAAGAACAACAACTACTAATTCATCAGCCAATATATTCCCGAAAAGTCGAAAACTCAGAGATAAAGGTTTTGTGAAATCTTCTAGAATATTAATTGGTAAAAGTATGGGAGTTGGTTGAATGTATTTTCCAAAATATCCCAATCCTTTTTTGCTAAGACCCGCATAGAAATATGCCACTGACGTAGGTAAAGCTAAAGCAACAGTAGTATTTATATCATTCGTGGGTGCAGCCAACTCTCCATGAGGTAACTTTATGATTTTCCAAGGTAAAAGAGCGCCTGACCAATTTGAAACAAAAATAAATAGGAACATTGTTCCAATAAATGGAACCCAAGGCCCATACTCCTCTCCAATCTGAGTTTTGCTCAAATCTCGAATAAATTCAAGAACATATTCGAAGAAATTCTGACCGTCGGTCGGAATGGTTTGTGGATTCCGAACAGCTATGATGACTGAACCTAATAAGATAGCAATTACAACCCAAGAAGTGATAAGTACTTGGGCATGAATTTGTAAACCTCCTATTTGCCAATAGAAATGTTGGCCTACTTCTACACCTGATATATCGTATAACCCTTTGAGCGTTTTAATGGAACATGGCATAACATTCATATTGTACTTTAACAGAAATTCAACTTCAAAAAGGAATTATTTTGATTCAACCATCTCTTTCTCAATCCATCTGCGTTTGTTCATGAATCGTATATTGAGGGTACCGATAAATCCCATCAACAAATACCAATAATTTGATCTTGAAACGAACTAATAGGATTCTTCATTATAAGAGAATCAACCATTTTTTATATAACTAGAACGGCCCTCACAAATTGCAGATACTAATTTGGTAAGAATCAATCGAATCGAAGCTATAGCATCATCGTTGGCCGGAATAGAAATATCCGCAAAATATGGGTCACAATTTGTATCGATTAAACAAATCGTCGGAATACCCAAAATAATACATTCTCGAAGAACCATATATTCTTCTTGCTGATCAACAATAATGACAATATCGGGCAATCCCGCCATATATTTGATCCCACCCAAATATGTTTGCAAGGTAGATAACTTTCTCTTCAACATTGCTGCATCTCCTTTAGGGAGACGGTTGAGTTTCCCCATCTTTTTTTCTGCTCTTAAGTCCCTGAACTTCTGAAGTCTTGTTTCTGTAGTAGACCAATTCGTTAACATACCCCCAAGCCATTTTTTATTAACGTAATGACATCGAGCCCTTATTGCTGCTGATGCTACTAAATCCGCTGCTTTCTTTTTGGTGCCAACGATTAAAAATTTTTTCCCCCTACTTGCTGCATCAAACACTAAATTGCAGGCTTCTGATAAAAAACGAGCAGTTATAGTAAGATTTGTAATATGAATACCTTTACGCTTTGCAGAGATGTAAGGAGCCATTCTAGGATTCCATTTCTTAGTACCATGACCAAAATGAACTCCTGCTTCCATCATTTCTTCCAAATTTATGTTCCAATATCGTCTTTCCATTTTCCCACACTTTTTCTTTGCTTTTTTTTCAAAGAGATTCAGTACCCTGTGAAAGAAATAATTGTTCCGACGGAACCTTCTACCAGGATTTACCATTGATTACAAAATCTATAACTTGTTAGGAATTACAAAATTCTATTACGTAAATGATTGGTCTGATGTCTCATGAAAATTGTTTGGGGTGCAAGAACAAAATAATTCTCTATGGTGTAACAAAATATTTCTCATTTCCAAATCAAATGGATTCTTCCTTTTTATTTTCAAATGAATATTTTTATCTTGTTTTGAACGATGTACTAATTTTCTGAACCCGGTACCAACCGGTATAATCCCCCCCAGAACAACGTTCTCTTTCAGGCCTTTCAACCAATCAATACGACCTCGTAGAGCAGCTTTTGCTAAAACTCGAGCAGTTTCTTGAAAACTCGCTTCGGATATGAAACTTTGAGTATTCAGAGATGACTTCGTTATTCCCAAGAAGATTGCCCGATAACAGATCGCTTCGTCCAAAATACGCCCTGCTCGCTCTGCTCGCGAAAATCCTATGAATTCCCCAGGTAAAAAAACATTAGACATTCCATCTTCTGAAACCAACACTTTTGATGTTACTTGACGTACAATAATCTCTATATGTCTATTATGGATCTGTACCCCCTGGGATCGATAAACTTTTTGGATCTTATTAACCAAAGAGATACGACTTTGGGCTATGGTTAGTTCAGCTCCAATCAAGAATCCCCAGGGGATCCCAAGAATCCTTTGGATATGTTCGTCCCAACCTTCAACTCTCCTTTCAAGGTTCATCGATATTGAATCAATTGAACGAACTTCTAAGATTTGTTCCACTTTTGGAAGACCTTGCGTTATGTCACCGGATCTTGATTTTTCATATATAAATGTAATTAATGTATCTCCTTCATAAAAGGGTTCCCCATAATGGCCATGAACAGTTGCTCCTGGAGTTACCAAATAGGGCTTAGCTGATCTTATAACTAAAGAGTCAACATGAACAATGCAAATTTGACCAGATTTTTTGATACGCGATCCGTATTTCAATAGATACACATTTTCACAAAGGAATTGTCCAAGGCTAATCATTGTCCATGCTTCTTCACAAGAATTTTGATGGAGAAAACACCAATTCAAATGGAATGAATTCCAAATGATGTTACCACATGGATAAGGATTATAAATCCTCCTATTTTCATCTAGCAAAAAGTATTGAAATGGAAGTACTTGAAGCACTTGGAAAGTCTGTTGAAAATTCTCAAGTAAAGAAAATTTCTTTAAAAAAACTTGATTAGAAGTTCTTAAATAGGAAGATGAACAAAAATTCCCTATTTTAGGCACAATAGTACCTAAGGGACCCGAAAAATCCCTAATTGTTGCATTATTATATCTCGAAGTATTGAAGGGGCCAATTTGAGAACAATTAGATGACGACAAAATTCTGAAAGATTGGCATTCCTTATTTCGATTCGACAACGTACCAAGAGTTCCCTGATGTTGGGGAGATAATTGAATCTTCACCTTGGAATCAAAAGGATTTCTATGGATACGATTATTGTAAATCCATCCCGAACCTACCATATCATACCTTTTTACGGTATATAAAATAGTAGACTTTACTAACTCAATTCGTATGAAATCACGACGTAGATCATTTGCCCTTATTTCAACAAAAGAAGCATGAATCTCTTCTTCTTCTATAGAACTCTTCTTTTCTTGGTCCCAATTCAATACTAAGCAAGCCCGAACTAATTGAATACTTGTGTGAGAAAGTCCTCGAATTGACTTGCCATTTCCATAAAGTATATAATTAACAATTCGAAGTTGGACATTATCCTTTTCCTGCAAGAGATCCTGAGAGAAAAGTGTTGCTAAATTTATCCCATCAGCTATTTCATATGTGACTACGGGTCTAACCAAAACAAAATATTTTTTTTTTGTAGGTGTAATACGTTGGACATAGATCCAATCTTTCAATTTTTTTGATCCTTTAGAATTTTTTTTTTTCATTCCTGGTGGTATCAAAATGCCACTGTGTCTAGATATTCTATCCATCTCTCCAGGAAAATAAATATTTCCAGAAAAAATTTTAAGTTCCATACTTTTTTTTTTTTTCTCCACTCGCACTAATCCACCTACTCGACTTCTTGTATTTCTATTTAAAGCGAGTCGTGTATCTACTCCAACGATACTATTGTTCCGGACCATTATGGGCGAAGATCCGGGTAAGATATGCACTTCTTCGGGAATGAAAAAAAATGGATCGACTTTCATTTCCATTTGGTATTTCGGACTAAATTCTTTTGCTCCTCGATACTCAATGAAATCCTCTTTTTTTACCATTGAACCTATTTCGACAATCCCATATTTAGTAATTCCCGAACTGTTTCTTCTGTATCGCGGATCATCAAAATAAGCAAGAATACTATTTCTGCGCAAAATACCATTTATAGGTATTTTCATTGAAATACCAAAGCAGGGTATCAGTTTCTTTTCTCGTTCTTTATAATATTGTAAGGGAATTGCGAATCTATTTCTTCGCTTTTTCGCCAAAGAATCGTCGGAATTCTCTTGACGAATAGAAGTAGAAGGATCTATGAGATTAAAATGACCATTGGATATGATTCTATAAGGTTTTGAAGAGTCAAGAATTTCTCTCTCTTTTTTACCAAAAGTATCCAACAAGTTCAGTGAGAGATCAAAGATATATCTTTCTTCAACAAAAAAATAATTATCATTTATTTGATCTTGATCCTTGTGGAGTGAAAAAGACACTATATTAGATCTCCATAGACCTCCTGCTAATATCCATAAATGACTTGTTTTTGGCAATAGATGAACATTACTATATGAATATTCGGGCGCATGATAGCCATCAGTACTCCAGTGCATTTCTCCTTCTGATTCAGAATAAATATGCTTTCGAACCCTCTCTTTAAAATGAAAGGTGGATGTTCCGGCACGAATCTCGGCAATCACTTGTTCTGATTCTACATATTGATTATTTTGAACTAAAATCAAACTCTTTGTTGGAATATTCACATTATGTGTAATATCTCGACTCTCAATAGTTACATACAAGTTTATAAAACATATTAAAGCAGGATGCCCGTGGCGGGTACGCGTGGGATGAACCAAATCCTCATCAAATTTTATTTTTCCATTAGAGGGAGCTCGTACATGTTCGGCAGTACCACCTGTGAATACTCCGCCGGTATGAAAAGTTCTTAATGTTAGTTGAGTTCCCGGTTCCCCAATTGATTGACCCGCAATGATGCCTACGGCTTCTCCCAACTCGACCAAGTCACCATGAGTAGGGCTCCGGCCATAACATAATTGACAGATCCAAGATGTACTCCTGCAAGTAAAAGGAGTTCGAATATGTATCGGGCGTGCTCGAAAGGTTATGAATCGATTGACAAGTCCAATTCCAATATCTTGATTTCGAGTGGCAATGCATCGTAGACCAATATATATATCGTCTGTTAATACACGACCAATTAGTGTTTGGACAAAAATCTTTTCCGTCATCCCATTTTGAGGACTAATGGAAATACCTCGGATAGTGCCACAATCCTTTCTACGTACAAGAATGTGTTGAACTACTTCAACAAGTCTACGCGTGAGATATCCAGCATCTGATGTTCGTACAGCAGTATCTACAACCCCTTTGCGGGCTCCGTAGCAAGAAATTATATATTCTGTCAAAGAAAGCCCTTCGCGTAAATTGCTTTGAATGGGCAAATCAATCATTTGTCCTTGAGGATCCGACATTAACCCTCTCATACCTACTAATTGGTGTACTTGAGATGCATTTCCTCTAGCCCCCGAAAAGGACATTAGATAAACTGGATTAGAAGGATCAGTCATCCGAAAATTTGGATTCATTTCTTGTCTCAAATATTCACTTGTGGCATACCATATCTCAATGGATTGACGTAATTTTTCTACCGCGTGTACATTCCCATAATGATGGTTTTTCTCTAAAATAAAACGTTGTTGTTCAGCGTCTTGAACTAACCATCCCTTAGAAGGTATTGTTAAAAGATCATCAATTCCTAAAGAAATAGATGTAGCAGTGGCTCGCTGGAAACCCAAAGTCTTCACTTGATCCAGGATATGCGATGTATATGCCATTCCAAAATGATCTATTAATCTGCTAATAAGTTGTTTCATAGCAGTTCCATCTACCACCTTATTGTGAAAGACCAGATCGGTCCGTTCTGCCATAAGGACCTCCATATTCTGCTGAGTAAGATTCCACAAAGGGCCCGGGCCAGTGATTCAAAAACTTCCTTTTCTCCATCTTGATTCACACAGAAATTCAGAAATTATGATACCAGTGAAATTGGGGGAGACACAAATTCCCACAAGTATGGGCATCGCTAATAGAAGATACTATGAGTAGGCCCACCAAAATCCCTGTATGGCTTCTTCTATTTCTCGATAAAAAGAAAGATGACCAACAGTAGTTCGAATGTATATACAACAAATTTCTCTTTTTACACCTCCTACTATTCGATAGTGTTTATAAATCTCATTAAAATTACCAAAAGATTCATATTGAACTTCGATGGGAACTTCTCTTGATCCAAGGACGCGTTGATCTAGTCTCCACCAGAGCCATAAAGGACTATCTAAATGGATTTTTTTCTGCCGATAAGCTCCAAGTGCATCATAAGAACTAGAAAAATAAAGCTCTTTTGTATACTTAAAGTCATTGTTTTCAACTCTTTCCTTTTTATAATTCCTGCAATTAGAATTATATGGATTATACCTATTTGCACAAATACCCCGCGGATTCCCGATCGTTAATACATAGAGTCCAATAAGCATATCTTGGGTTGGTACGGAAACGGGATCCCCAATAGCTGGAGACAAGAGATTCATATGAGAAAACATAAGTAAACGAGCTTCTGCTTGAGCTTCCAAAGATAAAGGTACGTGAACAGCCATTTGATCCCCATCAAAGTCTGCATTGAAGCCCTTACAAACTAATGGGTGTAAACAAATAGCACGCCCCTCCACTAAAATGGGTTGGAATGCCTGTATGCCTAATCTATGCAGGGTAGGTGCTCTATTCAACAATACAGGGTGCCCTTGCATCACTTCTTGAAGGATTTCCCATACAATGGGTTCTTTTTCCCGAATTTTGCTTTTAGCAATCCCCGTGTTAGAAGCAACATCTTGTCTTATTAGACCACGAATTACAAATGTTTGGAAGAGTTCTATTGCTATTTCTCGAGGTAATCCACATTGATGTAATGAAAGCAAAGGGCCTACGACAATAACGGAACGCCCCGAATAATCAACCCGTTTACCAAGCAGAGTCTCACGAAATCTTCCCTCTTTGCCTTCAATTACATCAGAAAATGACTTGTAAACTTTATTATGACCATCTTTCACGGGTTGTCCGCGAATCCCATTATCAAAAAGTGTATCCACGGCCTCTTGGACCAATTTCTCCTGACACATTACTAATTCCCCTGGTGTAGACCTACTTGTTGTTAATAGATCGATAAGAGTATTGTTCCGATAGATGACTCTTCTATAGAGTTCGTTAATATCAGAACTCATTAGTTTACCCCCGTCTATCTGAATGATGGGCCTCAACTCAGGAGGAAGAACTGGTAATAGGCACAGAACCATCCGTTCTGGGTCTACATTTGTTCGAATAAAATGTTTAGCCAATTCTATGCGCCTAACCAAAAAATCCTTTCTTCTTCGAATTTTTTTATCTTCCCATTCATTTCCT